TCCACACACTTCCACTGTAGTGTCCGAGTAGATACTGTTATTTTATCTCGAACCATAGTAATATTATTTAATCAGATCATTGAATCATTTATTTCTCTTGAAATCTATTCACTGTTTATTTCTACACACGTCTTTTTTTAGGAGGTCTACAGCCATTATGTGGCATAGGGGTTACATCCCGTACGAAAGTTAATAGTATACCACTTCTACGAATAGCTCGTAATGCTGCGTCTCTTCCGAGACCGGGACCCTTTATCATGACTTCTGCTCGTTGCATACCTTGATCCACTACTGTACGAATAGCAGTTCCTGCTGCCGTTTGAGCAGCAAAAGGTGTCCCTCTTCTTGTACCCTTGAACCCACAAGTACCCGCAGAGGACCATGAAACCACCCGACCTCGCACATCTGTAACAGTCACAATGGTATTATTGAAACTCGCTTGAACATGAATAACTCCCTTTGGTATTCTACGCGCATTCTTACGTGAACCAATACGCGCATTCTTACGTGAACCAATTCTCGGTATAGCTTTTGCCATATTTTATCATCTCATAAATATGAGTCAGAGATATATGGATATATCCATTTCATGTCAAAACAGATCCTTTATTTTGATTTGTACATAGTGTCTTTTAGAAAGATTATCCTTGTCTTTGTTTATGTCTCGGGTTAGAACAAATTACTATAATTCGTCCCCGCCTACGGATTAGTCGACATTTTTCACAAATTTTACGAACAGAAGCCCTTATTTTCATATTTGCCATTCCTTACCTTAATTCTGAATCTACTTCTTGGAAGAAAATAAGTTTCTTGCAATTTTGAATCTCGAGTCGTAGTCCCACGGAAAGGAATGTTGAAGTTGAAAAACCACCTAATCCTTCGAATCCTTGTTGCGGAGTCGATAAATTATACGCCCTCTGGTTGAATCATAACGACTTACTTCAATTTTGACTCTATCTCCTGGCAGTATCCGTATAAAACTACGTCGTATCTTTCCTGAAACATAACCTAGGATTAGATCCTCATTATCTAAACGAACCCGGAACATGCCATTGGGAAGTGATTCAATAATTAAACCTTCATGAATCCATTTTTGTTCTTTCATTCCAGGTAAAACCCCCATGAAGTATCAACTAATGGAGGAGGAACGATATTAATCAACCCGACCTTTCTCTTTTTTTTTTCACAAATAGGAAGTTTTGGATCCAATTCGGATAGTAGAAGAATTACCATATATAACACAAAACTTCTCCGCCGATTCCTTCTTGTCGAGCCTCTCGGTCTGTCATTATACCTCGAGAAGTAGAAAGAATTACAATCCCCATTCCACCTAAAATTCTAGGAATTCGTCGATAGTTAGAATAGATTCGTAGACCGGGTCGACTGATCCGTTTTAAGTTTAAAAGATTTCTAGAGGGCCTTCTCCTATTCCTTCTATGTCGCAGGGTTAAAACCAAAAAATATTTGTTGCTTTCCCAATGTTTCCTCACGTTTTCGATAAAACCTTCTCGTAAAAGTATTTTAACAATGTTTTCGGTAATATTGGTAGATGCTATTCGAACCACTCTTTTTCTATCCATGTCAGCATTTCGTATAGAGGTTATTATGTCAGCGATAGTGTCCCTACCCATGATGAACTAAAATTATTTGTACTTCCGAATTTTGATATAATCAACATGTTTTTCTTTTTTTACTTATTTATTTATTTTGATTTATGAATATGAATTTTGAAAGGTATATGCGTGAGACACAATCTACTAATTAATCTTAATCTATTTCTTTCAAATACACTACTATGATCATATCACGCTCTTATCTTCTTATCTTATAATACCTCGGGAGCTAATGAAACTATTTTAGTAAAATTTAACTGTCTCAATTCCCGGGCGATCGCACCAAAAACTCGAGTTCCTTTTGGATTTCCTTCTTGATCAATCACAACTGCAGCATTGTCATCATATCGTATTATTATACCGTTGTCACGTTTGAGTTCTTTACAGGTACGTACAATTACAGCTCTGACCACTTCTGATCTTTCTAGGGGCATATTTGGTACTGCTTCTTTGATCACAGCAACAATAACGTCACCAATATGAGCATATCGGCGATTGCTAGCTCCTATGATTCGAATACACATCAATTCTCGAGCCCCGCTATTATCCGCTACATTCAAATGGGTCTGAGGTTGAATCATATCATTTTTTTTTGAATCTGTTCTTTCAATGCAAAGGGCGAAAAAAAAAAGAAATATTGTTTGTCCAAAAAAATAAACCTGCGATTGTTTTTTTGTTTCATTCCCAAGACCTATTTCTTTTGGTTTTACATTTTTATCCCGAAATAATGAATTGGGTTCGTATAGGCATTTTGGACGCCGCTATTGAAATAGCCTTTCTGGCTATATTTTCTGTTACTCCACCTATTTCATAAAGTATTCGACCTGGTTTAACAACAGCTACCCAATATTCAGGGGATCCTTTCCCCGAACCCATACGTGTTTCTG